ATCTAATAGTAAGAAGTATAAAAAAAAAAATTCTTTCTATATACATTCGAACCACTGTTGGTCATATTTCTCTTTATCGAGAAATTGAAGAAGCTATACAAGGGTTTTGCCAAGCCTCCTCAGACGGTACCTAATCTAATCATAGGGATCTAAGGGATCTAAGCTAAGTGATTCTATGACATCGGTGTGAATTCAGATTTCTTTGGTGCAACTAGGACTATAGTTCCTGAATTTCTACGCGAATCAAGATTGAGAAAAGGAAGTTTTCCAAGCATTAACTCAAATCTATTGACGAGCCCTATATTAGCGGAATATGGAGGTATTTATGGCCGAACGGGCCAATCTCTTCTTTCACAATAAAGTGATAGATGGAACTGCCATTAAACGAATTATTAGTCGATTCATAGATCACTTCGGAATGGCATATACATCACACATTCTGGATCAAGTAAAGACTCTGGGTTTCCAGCAAGCCACTGCTACATCTATTTCATTAGGAATTGATGATCTTTTAACAATACCTTCGAAAGGATGGCTAGTCCAAGATGCTGAACAACAAAGTTTTATTTTGGAAAAACACCATCATTATGGAAATGTACACGCGATAGAAAAATTACGCCAATCCATTGAGATATGGTATGCTACAAGTGAATATTTGCGACAAGAAATGAATCCGAATTTTAGGATGACGGAACCCTTTAATCCAGTCCATATAATGTCCTTTTCGGGAGCTAGGGGAAATGCATCTCAAGTACACCAATTAGTAGGTATGAGAGGATTAATGTCGGATCCACAAGGACAAATGATTGATTTACCCATTCAAAGCAATCTACGCGAAGGATTGTCTTTAACAGAATATATCATTTCTTGCTATGGAGCCCGAAAAGGAGTTGTGGATACTGCTGTACGAACATCAGATGCTGGATATCTTACGCGCAGACTTGTTGAAGTAGTTCAACACATTGTTGTACGTAGAACAGACTGTGGCACCACCCGAGGGATTTCTGTGAGTTCTCGAAATGGAATGATACCGGAAAGAATTTTGATTCAAACATTAATAGGTCGTGTATTAGCAGACAATATATATATGGGTCCACGATGCATTGCCACTCGAAATCAAGATATTGGGATTGGACTTGTCAATCGATTCATCACCTTTCGAACACAACCAATATCTATTCGAACTCCTTTTACTTGTAGAAGTACGTCCTGGATCTGTCGATTATGTTATGGTCGAAGTCCTACTCATGGCGACCTGGTGGAATTGGGAGAAGCTGTAGGTATTATTGCGGGTCAATCCATTGGAGAGCCGGGTACTCAACTAACATTAAGAACGTTTCATACCGGCGGAGTATTCACGGGGGGTACTGCCGAACATGTACGAGCCCCCTCTAATGGAAAAATAAAATTTAATAAGGGTTTGGTTCATCCCACACGTACACGTCATGGGCATCCTGCTTTTCTCTGTTCTATGGACTTATATGTAACTATTGAGAGTCAAGATATTATACACAACGTGACTATTCCACCAAAAAGTTTTCTTTTAGTTCAAAATGATCAATATGTAGAATCAGAACAAGTGATTGCTGAAATTCGCTCGGGAACATACACTTTGAATTTTACAGAGAGGGTTCGAAAACATATTTATTCCGATTCAGAAGGAGAAATGCACTGGAGTACTGATGTATACCATGCATCTGAATTTACATATAGTAATGTCCATCTTTTACCAAAAACAAGCCATTTTTGGATATTGTCAGGGGGTTCGTGCAGATCCAATATAGTCCCGTTTTCGCTACACAAGGATCAAGATCAAATAAACGTTCATTCTCTTTCTGTCGAAAGAGGATATATTTCTAACCCTTCAGTAAATAATGATAAAGTTAAACACAAATTCTTTAGTTCATATCTTTCGAGTAAAAAAGAAAGTAGGATTCTTGATTATTCAGACCTTAATCGAATCATATGTACTGGTCATTATAATTTCATATATCCTGCTATTCTCCACGAAAATTCTGATTTATTGGCAAAGAGGCGAAAAAATAGATTTATCATCCCATTCCAATCGATTCAAGAAAAAGAACGAATGTCCCACTCCGATATCTTGATTGAAATACCTATAAATGGCATTTTCCGTAGAAATAGTATTTTTGCTTATTTTGACGATCCCCAATACCGAAGAAAGAGTTCAGGAATTACTAAATATGTGGCTATAGGGGTGCATTCAATTGTCAAAAAAGAGGATTTAGTTGAGTATCGAGGAGTCAAAGAATTTCAGCCAAAATACCAAATGAAAGTAGATCACTTTTTTTTCATTCCCGAGGAAGTGTATATTTTACCCGAATCTTCTTCCCTAATGGTACGGAACAATAGTATCGTTGGAGTCGATACACAAATCACTTTTAATACAAAAAGTCGAGTAGGGGGGTTGATCCGAATAGAGAGAAAAAAAAAAAAAATGGAACTAAAAATCTTTTCTGGAGATATCCATTTTCCGAGGGCGCCAGATAAGATATCCCGATACAGTGGTATCTTGATACCACCAGGAACGGTAAAAACAAATTCTAAGGAGTCAAAAAAGGTGAAAAATTGGATCTATGTCCAACGGATCACACCTACCAAGAAAAAGTCTTTTGTTTTGGTTCGACCAGTACTCATATATGAAAGAGGGGACGGTATAAATTTAGAAAGACTTTTTCCCCCGGATTTATTGCAGGAAAAGGAGAATCTGAAACTTCGAGTTGTCAATTATATTCTTTATGGAAATGGTAAACCAATTCAGGGAATTTCTAACACAAGTATTCAATTAGTTCGTACTTGTTTAGTGTTGAATTGGAACCAAGACAAAAAAAGTTCTTCTATCGAAAAGGCTCGTGTTTATTTTGTTGAAGTAAGTATAAATGGTCTGATTCGTGATTTCCTAAGAATCCACTTAGGGAAATCACGCATTTCCTATATCAGCAGAAAAAGGAACGATCCATCAGGTTCGGGATTGATCTCTGATAATGGGCCAGATCGCACCAATATTAATCCATTTGATTCCATTTATTCCAAGACAAGGATTCCACAATCACTTAAACAAAATCAAGGAACTATTAGTACGTTGTTGAATAGAAATATGGAATGTCAATCTTTGATAATTTTGTCATCATCTAATTGTTTTCGAATGGATCCATCCAACGGTGTAAAATATTATAATGTAATAAAAGAATCAACTAAAAGAGATCCTATAATTCCAATTAGGAATTTGTTGGGCCCTTTAGGAACAGCCCTTCAAATTGCGAATTTTTATTCATTTTACCATTTACTAACTCATAATCAGATCTCGGTAATTAAATATTTGAAACTTGACAATTTAAAATTTAAACAGACTTTAAAAGTACTAAAATATTATTTAATGGATGAGAACGGTAGAATTGTTAATCACGATCCGTACAGTAACAACGTTTTGAATCCATTCAAATTGAATTGGTATTTTCTCCATCATAATTATCATCATAATTATTGTGAAGAAACATTCACAATAATTAACCTGGGACAGTTTATTTGTGAAAATGTATGTATGACAAAAAATGGACCACGCCTAAAATCAGGTCAAGTTATAATTGTTCACGCCGACTCTGTAATACTAAGATTGGCTAAGCCCTATTTGGCCACTTCAGGAGCAACTGTTCATGGCCATTATGGGGAAATCCTTTACGAAGGAGATACATTAGTTACATTTATATATGAAAAATCGAGATCTGGTGATATAACGCAGGGTCTTCCAAAAGTGGAACAGGTGTTAGAAGTGCGCTCAATTGATTCAATATCGATAAACCTAGAAAAGAGAGTGGAGAATTGGAACGAGTGTATAACAAGAATTGTTGGAATTCCTTGGGGATTCTTGATTGGTGCTGAGCTAACTATAGTGCAAAGTCGTATTTCCTTGGTTAATAAGATCCAAAAGGTTTATCGATCCCAGGGGGTGCAGATCCATAATAGGCATATAGAAATTATTGTACGCCAAATAACATCAAAAGTCCTGGTTTCAGAAGATGGAATGTCTAATGTTTTTTCACCCGAAGAACTAATTGGATTGTTGCGGGCGGAACGAGCGATGCGCGCTTTGGAAGAAGCGATCTGTTACCGAACCATATTCTTGGGAATAACGAGAGCATCTCTGAGTACTCAAAGTTTCATATCCGAGGCGAGTTTTCAAGAAACTGCTCGCGTTTTAGCAAAAGCTGCTCTCCGCGGTCGTATCGATTGGTTGAAAGGCCTGAAAGAAAACGTCGTTCTAGGTGGTATGATACCCGTTGGTACCGGATTCAAAGGATTAGCGCACCGCTCAAGGCAACATAAGATCATTCCTTTCAAAACCAAAAAGAAGAATTTATTCGAGGGGGAAATGAGAGATATTTTGTTTCACCACAGAGAGTTATTTGATTCTTGCATTTCAAAAAAATTTCTATAATATATCAGAACAATCATTTATAGGATTTAACAATTCCTAAGAGTGGATTCGTCCTTTTAACTGTTGGTGGTCCTGTTATTTCTTACATTTACATGTGATTTGTTAATAGTAATAAATAAAGATAATATAAAGATAATAAGGAATAGAAAGAAATAAATCGCTTGGATCGTGTATCAACGTCCAATTACGGGAAAAGAAAAGGTTCCATCGGAACAATTATTTTTTTCAGGGTATCTCGTTTCTTTTTTTTTTTCAAAGAAAAAAAAAAGAGAGGAAGTGTGGAGAGAAATGATAAGAAGATATTGGAACATTAATTTGAAAGAGATGTTGGAAACAGGAGTTCATTTTGGTCATACTACTAGAAAATGGAATCCGAAAATGGCACCTTATATCTCTGCAAAGCGTAAGGGTATTCATATTACAAATCTTACTAGAACTGCTCGTTTTTTATCAGAAGCGTGTGATTTGGTTTTTGATGCAGCAAGTAGGAGAAAACAGTTCTTAATTGTTGGTACCAAAAATAAAGCAGCTGATTCAGTAGCGCGGGCTGCAATAAGAGCTCGGTGTCATTATGTTAATAAAAAATGGCTAGGTGGCCTTTTAACGAATTGGTCCACTACAGAAATGAGACTTCAAAAGTTCAGGGACTTGAGAATGGAACAAAAGACAGGGGGAATCAACCGCCTTCCGAAAGGGGATGCGGCTCGATTAAAGAGACAGTTATTTCACTTGCAAACATATTTGGGCGGGATTAAATATATGACAGGGTTACCCGATATTGTAATAATCGTTGATCAGCAAGAAGAATATATGGCTCTTCAAGAATGTATTACTTTGGGAATTCCAACAATTTGTTTAATTGATACAAACTGTGACCCCGATCTTACAGATATTTCGATTCCAGCGAATGATGACGCTATAGCTTCAATCCGATTAATTCTTAACAAATTAGTATTTGCGATTTGCGAAGGGCGTTCTAGCTATATACGAAATCCCTGATTAATAATAAGATAAATCAATTCTTTTTTGAATTCCATAGATTAACGAGATTGACGGAATCCGTTACTATTCCTGAATCTCATAAAAGAGATAAAAAAACTGGGGATATTATGTAATTAGTTGGTATCTAAAATATATAATTCAAGTGAGCAAGTCGAAAAAAAGACGGTTGAATCAAAATAATTTCTTGTAAAGTTTTCTTTCTTTCAGAGGACAATATGAATGTTCTATCATATTCCATTAACACATTAAAAGGGTTATATGAAATATCCGGTGTGGAAGTAGGCCAGCATTTCTATTGGAAAATAGGCGGTTTCCAAGTCCATGCCCAAGTACTTATTACTTCTTGGGTTGTAATTGTTATCTTATTAGGTTCAGCCATTGTAACTGTTCGGAATCCACAAACCATTCCTACTGACGGTCAGAATTTCTTCGAATATATCCTTGAATTTATTCGAGATGTGAGCAAAACCCAGATTGGAGAGGAATATGGTCCATGGGTTCCCTTTATTGGAACTATGTTTCTATTTATTTTTGTTTCTAATTGGTCAGGGGCGCTTTTACCTTGGAAAATCATAGAGTTACCTCATGGGGAGTTAGCCGCACCCACGAATGATATAAATACTACCGTTGCTTTAGCTTTACTTACGTCAATAGCATATTTTTATGCGGGCCTTAGCAAAAAAGGATTAGGTTATTTCGGTAAATACATACAACCAACTCCAATCCTTTTACCTATTAACATTTTAGAAGATTTCACAAAACCTTTATCACTTAGCTTTCGACTTTTTGGAAATATATTAGCGGATGAATTAGTAGTTGTTGTTCTTGTTTCTTTAGTACCTTCAGTAGTTCCTATACCTGTCATGTTCCTTGGATTATTTACAAGTGGTATTCAAGCTCTTATTTTTGCAACTTTAGCTGCGGCTTATATAGGTGAATCCATGGAGGGACACCATTGACTAAGTTTCGAAATAGTCTTTTTTAGCTTAGTGCAAGGTAATCTATGCCTTGCTCGAGATAATCTTCTTCGTGAACATAAATATACACATAAATAGACAAAAAAGTCTATAAGATCTAGAAGAATAGTAAAAAAGATTACGATATTAGGGAATTGTAAAAAAAAATTAGGTTCTATAGAGCGATTCCCATTTCAGTCGGTTTTATTCAATTCAAAGATTGACCAAAAGAAAATATTAATAAAGAATAAATTACATGAACTTAGATCAACCAAAGACTTATATTTCTATGCAATGATTTAGACTAAGAAATTCGCACATTTAGATTCATTGTATCCATGTGGAATAATGCTAAATTCTAAATTAAATAAAAGGAAGATAGGGGTTTACAAAAAATGAGATTCAGGAGAAAATGGTTTCGTTAGAAGAGTGGGATCAAACTAGGTATATGTAATATATATAATCGTTAAAAGCCAACTTTCCTTTATAGATGTTTCTAAAAATGTTTTTAAAATGCGACTGAATCCAAGATACAAATAGTTGGTTTACGTTATGGAAGAAAGACATGTATATGTAATAGTAGGCTAGTTATATATGAGCTAAAAGATATATCTAATCCGCCCTCCTATTACTGAGAATTGGGGTAGGAATTCCAATAAAAGTCCTTCCGTTTCATTTGTAACTGTGAATTCAATTCCAATTCAATATTGAATAAAGAAATTCAATCAAGAATAAACAAGAATAAAGAAAGAAGAGTTCGAATTCAAAGAATGGTTCGGAACAAAGAAAGAAATGGAAAAACAAAAAGTTGTATGAATTCTATGAATTCACAAAAACTCTGTGGATAGGAGCTATAAAATAGATATCGAAGTAGTTCTGATGATTCAATAATATTATTACTTCAATTGGGAGCTTTTAGTTGCGTTACTTTGACTGGATGAAAATCTTATCGATGGAATAATAAAGTCATAATTTATTGGTTGATTGTATCATTAACCATTTCTTTTTTTTGGTGCGAGGAACTTATCATGAATCCATTGATTTCTGCTGCTTCCGTTATTGCTGCTGGGTTGGCCGTTGGGCTTG